ATTGTCTATTGCAATAGACAATAGAAAAAAAAAAAAAAAAAAAAACCAAGGAGGTGGTGATCATGCTATTTCAATCGTTTGTAAGCTTGTGTATGAAGATAACCAATTCGGTCGTTGGGGTCGGACTCTATTATGGATTTCTAACTACATTCTCCATAAGGCCCGCTTATCTCTTCCTTTTCGTTGAAGAACCCGAGCAGAAGGCAGCAGCAATAACTGGTTTGATTATGGGCCAGCTCGTGAGGTTCATGTCGATCTATAATAGGCCTCTGCATCTACTATTGTGGACACCTCATATACTAGCTGTACTATTTCTACCGTATCTTTTGCTTTATTTCGCAGCCGACAATTGGGACTATACTATCACTACCAGTACCAGAAGCAATTTCCTCATTTTCCTGAATACTTTCATTTTTCAATTAGCCAACCAGATCCTTTTACCAAATTCAACGTTAGCCAGATTAGTCAATGTTTATATGTTTCGATGCAACAACAAGATGTTATTTGTAACAAGTAGTTTTGTTGGTTGGTTAATTGGTCACATTTGTTTCCTTTTATTCACGAAAAGATTATTCGACTGGATACGGATCTATCTTTTGAGTAGATCTAAGAAGGAACTTGTGTCAGCATTGGATAAGTATATTTATAAGTACCTTGGGGCAAAATTTCAGGTCCGTTTTTCACACTTTCAGTACCGTGTGTCAGAATTGAATAAGTCCATTAAGTCAGAATTGAATAAATACAAAAAGAAGATTTATCAGTACCTTGTTAGGTCCCTTGGGGAAGAATTTGAATTCCTTATGCGAACCTTTCAGTGGGTTGTGTCAGAAATTCAGTACTTGCTGTTAATAAACTTGAGGAGAAACACGGGTCGGTTCGTGAATATTTTCTTATTTGTTACCTGTGCCTACTATTTAGGCAGAATACCTTTATTCATTTTTCCACATCCACTGACAAGCGTCCAAGCCCCACAACTGCAACCAAATTGGTTAGCCAGACAAGGCCGAGAAGCTGACACTTACTGGGAGGACGAGGACGAGGAAGAGGAAAAGGAAGAGGAAAAGAAAGAGGAAAAGAAAGAGGAGATTGCACGAAAAAAAGTGCTATTCAAAGAAGAAATTCCTCCCACGCGTTTGGGAGCGGATCTGGATGAAGAAAAAGATCAAAAAGCACCCATAGTGGTGGAAGGCATTTTAGCGGCCGATTTTTTTCAGTTTCAATGGACTCGTCCAGTACGATACATAAGCAATCAACACTTTTTTGGGGCTGTAAGAAAGGAAGCTTCACAATATTTTTTTGATACATGCCGAAGTGATGGAAAAAAAAGAATATCTTTTACAGATCCTCCAAGTTTTTCTAGTTTTAAGGAACTGACGAAAGGGATGATATCTTCGTCCACAGTAGAAAGACTCTCCTTTGATAAACTAGACAAAGATTGGCTTTATAAGAACAAACAAAGACAAAACAACTTAAATAACGAGTTTATAAAGAGAATTGAGGCTCTAGACACGGGATTTCTTTTTCTAGATATACTCGACAAAAGGACTCGGGTTTGTATTGAGAAAATGAACGAAACCTGCCTCTGCCTACCAAAAAGGTATGATCCTTTGTTGAATGGGCCCTCTCGTGGAAGAATCAAAAAGTTTAGAAAAGTAATCGAGGATCCCGAAGAAAAGGAGAAAAGCGAAGAAAAGGAGAAAAGCGAAGAAAAGGAGAAAAGCGAAGAAAAGGAGAAAAGCGAAGAAAAGGAGAAAAGCGAAGAAAAGGCACCGAAAAGCAAAGAACAGGAGAAAAGGGAAGAAGAGGCACGTCTACGCGAAGAAGCACGTCTACGCGAAGAAGCACGTCGACGCGAAGAAGCACGTCTAAGCGAAGAAAGGGCACTTCTTCAATTGGGTGAATTTCGTGAAAAAGTCTACAATGTAATTAAATCTCGTAAATCTAGTGGAAGAAAAAAGAATGCAATGCAATCTCGTCGAAGAAAAAAAAATGGAACTACAAAATCTCGTGAAAGAATCGACGATGAACCTACAGAATCTCAACTTAAGCAAATCCTTGCTCTAAATCAAATTCATGAGACCCTTTTGCCAGGTTTCATTTTCGAGTCCCCAAAATTTGAAGAGAGAATGTTCGCGATACTAAAAAGTAAAACACTAAAACTAAGAGCAGAAGGAAAATTATATTATAATCCTTTGGCAAAATTTTTTTCTAAGCCTTGGGAAAAAGGGGGGGGAGGCATTGATTGGAACCAGCGAAAACTAAAAAAGCTAAAGCAACTAAGGACTTATAAAGTGGGAGAAAGTGTGGGACGAGCGCACATCGGTCAACGCGTCCCTCGCTGGTCATACGTATTACTCCGCGAGGTCGCATACGACCTGGGCGAACCCTTTGTGACCAAGCGGGGAGATAATGAGTGCTTTGATATTATATCAGCACAATACAAATATGAAATTATTTTGAATCAGGATACTCAAAATTTACTTATCAAAAATCTTTCTAAAGATAGTAATAAGATTGATCCGGAGATTGCTAAAGAGATTAATGAGAAGGTTAAGAAGGATTTGATCAAGAGTGGGGGAGACCCTTATAGTATTGACTTTGAGAAAAGCCTTGCTCATGTTCACGTTGGCAGCCTCATCACCAATATCGAGTGGAAAACCGAGAATAAGGACGTGTGGAGGACCTCCTTGAGAGCGGTGCGCGACCAATTTTGGCATCAGGATGACATCAAAGGTGTTGCGAGCGTCCTAAGGCGTAAAAACGGAGTTGTTGTAAGACAGATTGAAATGTTTCCGCATTCCCCTCTTTTTTTGGGCTTCTTAAAAAGTACACTGTCTAGTTCTTTTAGGGTAGTGAAACCCCTTGTTTTGAAAATGCAAAATTTGCTGCATAGGTTTGGAATCAAAAAAGGGGACCTTTTCACTCTTAAGGGACCTAAGAAAGAACAGACAAAAACAAAAAGGAAGACAAAAGGGAAGACAAAAAGGAAGACAAAAAGGAAGACAAAAAGGAAGATAGACGAAAAAAAAAGCAAAGCATTGAAAGAACGGAAAAAATTGAAAAGAATCAAAAAAGAGAAAATCGAACTAGACCCCGAAGAAGAGCTGTTCCGGATGGATGGAATAGATGCATGGAATGAGCTTTATTATGGGCTAGGAGTAAGAGGTATCGTATTAATTTTTAACTCCTATTTTAGAAGATATATTGCATTGCCTTTAGCGATAATAGCTAAAAATATTGGTCGTATCTTATTTTTGCAGCAGCCCGAGTGGGCTGAGGATAGAAAGGACTGGGAAAACGAGACTCATCTTTTATGCAACGATGACGGTTTTGCTATAGGCGTCATATCCATCAGCAACTTTCCGGAGGAGTGGTGGGAATACGGTCTTCAGGTCAAAGTTTTATGGCCTTTAGAGTTGAAACCTTGGCACACAGCGGATGATAGACAAAGGATAACCAACGATTATGCTTTTATAAGGTCTTTCTGGGGACTAGCTGACTATCCTTGGGGTGGTGCCCGACCCAACCGTTCCTTTTCCATTTTTTGGGGGCCCATTTTTAACGAACTAGGCAAAAAAAGTCAAAGATTAGCAGCAGAAAAATTGGAAGGGAGCGCCTTTCGACTTATAAGAAGCGTTTTCAACCAAAAAATAAAGCAAAATTTTGTTAGAGTTCTAGGAAACCCAAAAGAAAGCATAAAACGGCTTAAAGAAAGCATAAAACGGCTTAAAGAAAGGGTTCTAGTTCTAAAAAGCACAATTTTGAAAATAATAAAAAAAAATACAAGATTGAAAGGGATAGGAGTAGATGAATCGAGTGAAACTCAAAAAGAAAAAGATTCTATAATCAGCAATGAGATAATTCATGAATCATTTAGTCAAATTCGATCTACAGCTTCTACAAATTCAGAAGAAAAAATACAAAATCTGATTAATAGAACAAGCACAATCAAAAATCAAATAGAAAGAATTACAAAAGAAAAAAAAAAAGTAACTCCAGGACTAAATAATAGTCCTAACAACAAAAAGCAAAATAATAATGTAGAATCACCAAAAAATATTTGGAAAATTGTAAAAAGAAGAAATGTTCGATTAATAAGTAAATGGAATTATTTTCAAAAAATTTTCATTGAAAAAATATACAAAATATACCTAGATATCTTTCTATGTATCATTAAGATTCCTAGAATCAATTTAACAAAAAAATTTTTTGAGAAAGACTTTTCCAATACTGAAACAAATCAAAAAAGAATTACCTTTAGTTCGACTATAAAAAATATAAATAAGCGGAAGTCACAGATTGTTCCGAAATTTGCTTCCTTGCCAAATTTATCTTCCCTGTCACAAGCATATGTATTTTACAAATTATCACAAACCCTAGTTAGTGATAAGTTAAGATCTGTTCTTCAATATCGCGGAACGTCTTTTTTTCTTAAGACTGCAATAAAGGATTCTTTTGAAAGACAGGGAATATTTCATTCCGAATTAAAGCATAAGAAACTTCGAAATTTTGGAACGAATCCATGGAAAAACTGGTTAAGAGGTCAGTCTCAATACAATTTATCTAAGGTTCATTGGGAGCGAGTAGGCGCACAAACCTGGCGAAATAAAGTCAACCGACGCCATACGCCTCAAAATAACGATTTAAATAAAGGAGATTCATATGAAAAAGACCCATTACTTCATTCCAAAAAACAAGATGATTCTGAAGTATATTCATTAGTAAGAAATCAAAAAACTAAGTTTCAGAAAAACTATAAATATGATCTTTTAGCATATAAATACATTTCTTCTGAAACTAAGAAGGACTCCTCTATTTCTAAATTGCCATTACAAGTAAATAAGAGCCAAGAGATCGACTTATTTGATATACCAGAGGAGATTGTTTTCAAGACTTATTTCAAGGATTGTATACTAGACAAGAAGTTTCTAGACAAGCTTTATCGAGACAATACTTATCTACACAATTATCTAGACAATACTTATGTAGACAAGGATTATCACAAGGATTATCTAGACAAGAGTTTTCTAGACAAGGTTTATTTCAAGGATTCTCTAGACCAGCTTTATCTAGAAAAGGATTATTACAAGGATTATCTAGACGAGGTTTATCTAGACAAGAATTCTCTAGACAATTATCTAGACAAGGTTTATATGTCTCTGAAAAAAATGCGAAAGAAAAAACCTGAAAGAAAATATATGGACTTTGATTGGAAGTTTTTCGAAAAATATCTAGTCAATTTGGAGGCTGGGAAAAAGATCGACCCTAACCATAATACAAATACTAAGATTGAGACTCAGAATTCTCAAATAATTGAGAATGCAAATTCTCAAATAATTGAGAATGCAAATTCTGAAATAATTGAGAATGAGAATTCTGAAATAATTGAGAATGAGAATTCTGAAATAATTGAGAATGAGAATAGAGGTCTTATTTATGATATCGTTCCAAAAATGCTCTTGGATCCAGAAATCGAAAAGGATCCAGAACTCAAAGAAGATCCAGAACTCAAAGAAAATCCAGAAATCAAAGAAGACAAAAAAAGCTTTTTTAATTGGATGGGAATGAATGAAGAAATCTTAAAGGCACCCAGAGCGAATTCGAATGAGGAAGATTCGAATCAGGAAGATTGGTTCTTCCCAGAATTTATGCTACGTAAGAGGACATATCAAATGAACCCGTGGCTTAGACCTATGAAGTTACTTCTTTTAAATTTCAAAGGAAAAGAAGAAGAAGAAGAAGAAGAAGAAGAAGAAGAAGTTAGTCAAGGAAAAGCAAATGTTAGTCAAGGAAAAGCAACTAAAGGAAAAGCAAATGTTAGTCAAGGAAAAGCAACTAAAGGAAAAGCAAATGTTAGTCAAGGAAAAGCAACTAAAGGAAAAGCAACTAAAGGAAAAGCAACTAAAGGAAAAGCAAATGTTAGTCAAAACATCGAAGACATCGACATCGAAGACATCCAAGAAGTTATTAGAGAAGATTATGAAAAAGGGTTCAGTAAAAAAAAAACACAATACCGGAGTGACTCGCCGAGGCTAGTAGATTTCGTTGACCTTCAAGCGAAGTATTTGGGTTTTAGCATCCACACCGAGCGGCTAGTTGAGGAGGATATGCTCGAGCGGCTGAGCTTAATGCAGATGGTGGGTAACACAAAAGGGCGTTTACAAAGTAAACGAAGGCTTTTAGCCTATTTGAAAATGGGAGATCTGCCGCTAGACAGAATTGTCAGTCATTATTCGAAGGAGTCTACTCTGTTTAGCTGGGCGGAATTTGGTTTGATGAAGTTCCAACCCCTATTAACTTCGTCTATAAAAGATCTGGAAGAATTTCTTATGTATCAAGCCATAGGTATTTCATTAGTTCATAAGAGTAAGCAACAAACTAATCAAAGATACGGAAAACAAAAAGATGTTGATAAGGATCATTTTGATTTGCTTGTTCCTGAAATGATTTTATCGTCTAGACGGCGTAGAGAATTGAGAATTCTCAATTCTTTAAATTTTAATTTCAAGAATAGGAATGGTGTGGATAGAAATCCAGTATTTTGCAAGGAGAACAACATAAAAAGCTGGGGTCAATTTTTGGATGAAAGTAAACACCTTGATAGAGATAAAAATGAATTAATTAAACTCAAGTTCTTTCTTTGGCCTAATTTTCGATTAGAAGATTTAGCTTGTATGAATCGCTATTGGTTTGATACCAATAATGGCAGCCGTTTCAGTATGTTAAGGATCTATATGTATCCACGATTCAAAATTCGGTGATGGTACATTTTTCCTATATATTCTGTACCATATATGTTATATGCAAGCAACCAGATGCACATTTGCCCGGTCTTACATCATAGGATACTGTGATACTAAGTTAATGACAAATTAATTAGATCTAGAAAAAAATCAACAGAATCTTCGTACTAAAAAACTATTCGCTTTTGTGAGTGTAAAAATGTACCATCCTTTTGAATCACTATCCGAATCAAATTCAAAATTGCTTAATTGATAAACTCAGTCAAAATAATGCCAGAAATTCCGATTGTTGTGTATACTACATTCAAATTTCTGGCATTATTCTTACGGATCAATAAAATTCATATCTGTCAAAAGGGGAGGGAAAAATTCTTTTATGGTAAAAAATTCATTCATTTCAATTATTTCGCAAGAGGAAAACAAAGAAAACAGAGGGTCTGTTGAATTTCAAGTAGTCAGTTTCACCAATAAGATACAGAGACTTACTTCACATTTGCAATTGCACAAAAAAGACTATTTATCTGAGAGAGGTCTGCGTAAAATTCTGGGAAAACGTCAACGGCTGCTGGCTTATTTGTCAAAAAAAACTAGAGTACATTATAAAGAATTCAAAGAATTAATCGACCAGTTGGAGAAAAAAAAAACTAGAGTACATTATAAAGAATTCAAAGAATTAATCGACCAGTTGGAGAAAAAAACTCGTTAATTTGAAGAGTCATTTTGACTTTGATTCGCTTAAATTTTGATGAACTTCTTT